AGTAAGGGAAACTTAATGGAATTCATAACTGCCTCAATGTTTTTTTTTACTTTTTTCTTTTTATTGTTGTCTGAATATTCAGGAGCTAAGACCATTCCAATGCTCCTTTTCGCCATGCATAAACTGAACCAACAATTAGGATAAGCACGAAAATTAAAGCTTCTATAAATACGGATACCCCCAATACATCGAAACTCATTGCCCATGGATAAAGAAAAACCGTTTCAACATCAAAAACAACAAAAACTAGAGCAAACATATAATAACGGATTCGAAATTGTAACCAAGCATCGCCCATCGGTTCTATACCCGATTCATAACTAGAAAGTTTCTCTGGCCCTTTGCTAATCGGGACTAAAATTCCGGAAATTAGAAATACCAAAATAGGAATAACGCTTGATATTATTAGAAATGTCCAGAAAATATCATATTCGTAAAGCAGAAACATAGACAAACTCCTATGAATGTGGAAAATATACCGGATTAATCGATTCGAATTGAAATGAATTGTCAAGTCATCCATAACTGTTTAGTGAAAACAACAATTCATTTTGATCGAACCGTCTAGTTTCGTTTGGTTGCTGTGGTACATGTTTCGTTTCAAGATTTATCGATTGTAATCCTATTTCCATTACACTTACTTTAATTTTATTTCGATATGATATAGTAAATATACGATATAGTAAATCTATATATTGTTCTTATACAAATTATACAAAAGAAAAAAAAACTCTCTCGCTTTCACCCCGTTTCGGGTTTTCCTACGGAATTCAAAATAGAATTATCATTTTTTTTTTAGAATTTCTAATTCTAAATTTTTTTATTAGATTTTAATTTATTTTTTTTTTTGTTTATAATCATAAACAAAAAAAAATAGTAGGGGTTTGCCTTCTTTTTTTTTGTCTCTTTTTTTTAGAGATTTAGAAGAGAGTAAGTAGTCATATATAGGAAAATGGCTAGGAATTTCTATCTCATCTCAGGATTTAGAGTATATTGGTGTTGGTATATTATCATTTTTTTTATTAGAATCCAGATCTAGGAGCTTATAGTGATTGAATACGGAACGAGAAGATTACTTGTTTTGTGCTTTGCTAGGTAAGGCATACATACTAAGAAATAAGAAAAAGGCCTATTTGACAATGTTTACAATGAAACTTACCAAAGATCTTCGTTTTTCAAACTCTAGCTTGTCGGCTTGTCAACAAATAAAGTAAGGCGTTCCTAGATCCATGTGACTTACTATTAACTATTATATCTATTAACTATTATATAACTATTCTAGTCTAGTTCTATTTATTTTAATTTGTATTTAATTTGTATATATATATATATATATATTTTTTTATATTCTATATTAGATTTATTCTATATTAGATTAGAATTTTATTCTATATTAGATTAGAATTAGATTAGAATTCTATATTAGATTAGATTTTGGTTAGGTTAGGTTGGAGTTTTTAACCGGGTTCATGTCAAAATTTTGACTCCAAAAATGCATCAGGATTAGGTAGATATACCAAAGAAAAGAAGTATCATTAACGCTTTGATTGTAGACAGGAAAAGAGGAAAATTCATATGTAATTCATCTACGAAGATGAATGAAGAAAAATGAGTTTGTTTATCCGAGATTAGAAAAAAATACTGATTGAATTCATTGAAATGCGTTTTTGTTTTCAGTTTTATGCTCTGCTCTGAACGATTCCCCTGTGAGCGAGCTTATGAAAATGCTTTTTTTTTCGATGAACCAAGCAACCGCGAAGTGGCCATTAACAAACAACAAAGAATACACTAATGAGGAAATGAAAACTATATAACTTTTTGTATTTAAATTTGAGGACTATATTAGGGCTATACGGACTCGAACCGTAGACCTTCTCGGTAAAACAGATCGAACTGATTATTTATCAAAATGATTCGAACTCTTTCAAAGACCCAACATGCATTTTTTTGCATTGGGCTCTTTCATTAACTTTAACTGATATAAATATCAGCTAGTCTACCATATTTTTTCTTGACAGAAAGGAAAGATAAGAAGATGGCTCCATGTGCTCTGATTCATTATTTTGATTCCGATCCAGTAGCACTACCAAAGTGTTTCAAAGAAGGGTTATCTTGACGTAGGTCTGCTTCCGGCCTAAATCAACCTAAGTTAAATGGAGTCTCTATTGCCCTGCTTAAAGAATCAAAGATGAAACTTCATACACCTTAAAGTTCATAGGACGAAAAGAGAATTTTTTGAGGTCCTTATACTCATTATGCCTGGCATTGAATAGACTGGGTATTCACCTTATCAATATCTAAAATCAAAAATAGGTTCTATTTGGTGCCTAATCCTAATATAGGCACCCGAATCGAACAGAACCATTTGTCAGGCTATTGTTCTCTTGTTTTGTTCCCTAAAAGTATAGTCATGGAGTAAGACATCGATTTCTCAATGAGATCAATTCTTTTGATTGCATGATGGATTCCTCTGAAAAACATTGGCGCGCGTGTAAACGAG